ATTCTTGTTAATTCCTTTTGAAGACCCCTTACCCCATAGAGATATGGAATAGAAAGAAGTATTTTGATTGCCACTATAATTTTGAAAATGAACATTTAAATGACCTTCAAACGTAAGTAAATAGATGCGAAACATATAAAATGCGGTTAATCCTGCGGTAGCCCAAGCTATTATTGCGAAAATTGGCGAATACAACCAACTATCATTAAGAATTTCATCTTTTGACCAAAAACAAGCAAGAGGCGGAATACCACAAAGAGAAAGTGTACCTAATAAAAAAGAGGTTTTAGTAATCGGTACATGTTTTGTTAAACCACCCATAAAAACCATATTCTGACTTTTATCCGGAGAATAGCCAACAACAGTTTCCATTGAATGAATAATGGACCCAGACCCTAAAAATAATAATGCTTTGGAATAAGCATGAGTAATCAAATGAAATAAAGCACTTCGATAAGACCCCATTCCTAGAGCTAACATCATATAACCCAATTGAGACATTGTCGAATAGGCTAAACCCCTTTTAATGTCTTTTTGAGCAAGAGCTAAAGTAGCTCCTAATAATAATGTGATTATGCCTATCAACGAGATTAAATTCATTATATAGGGTATAACCATGAAAAGAGGGAGAAGGCGAGCTACAAGAAAGATCCCCGCTGCTACCATAGTAGCAGCGTGTATAAGAGCCGAAATAGGAGTGGGTCCCTCCATAGCATCGGGTAACCACACATGAAGGGGAAATTGTGCAGATTTAGCAACTGCACCGGTAAATAATAAAGCAGCACACAAAATAACAAAGGAAAAGTTGACTTCATTATTATAAATCAAGTTATTGAGTATTTCGAATAAATCCTGAAATTCAAAACTACCTGTTATACAATAAAACCCTAAAATTCCTAATAATAAACCAAAATCCCCTACCCGATTAGTTACAAATGCTTTTTGACAAGCATTTGCTGCAGGAGGTCGCGTAAACCAAAACCCTATTAATAGATAGGAACACATTCCAACTAATTCCCAAAAAAAATAAATTTGTATCAAATTTGAACTAGTAACTAATCCCAACATGGAAGTACTGAAAAAACTCATATAAGCAAAAAATCTCAAGTATCCTTGATCATGAGCCATATAATTATCACTATAAATAAGAACCATGATTCCAACAGTAGTGATTAACATTGACATAATAGAAGTAAGTGGATCGATCAAGCAGCCAAATTCTAAAGAAAAATCATTATCGAGTGTCCAAGACCATACATATTGGTGGATAGAACTGCTATTTATTTGCTGAATAGACAGATTAATTGAAAAAATCATGACTATACTTAACAATAAGATACTTGGAAAAGCCCACATACGACGAAGATTTTTCGTTGCTGTGGGAAAAAGAAGAAGTCCCACTCCTATTAACATAGGAATTGGAAGTGGAACAAAAGGTAAAATCCACCCATATTGATATGTCTGTTGCATAAAAAAATTGAAATTCGTAATTAAATTTTTCCGATTTATCGGACCTTACTTCTTTTGAAAGGAGTCAATAAAAAAATGAAAATATGCACTAAGCTTAACCTAACTTAAATATAAAAAAGAAAAATTTTTCATTTTTCTTTCTTTTTACTTATTCTTTCTCTTTCTGAATTTCTTCTAAATATTTCAAATATTCAAATCAAGAAGTTACAATTGGTCAAATCATATAAAAGACAAAGATTAATTATGAGTCTCCTTCGAATTTGAAAATGCAAGTCAAATTTTGACAAGTTACTAAAAATATTCTTCTTGTTTTTTATTTTTTAGAAAAATTTTATGCGATTTTACCATATCGTTCATATTCCATTCTTTTAGAATTTTAGAAAAAAAATTATCTAGAAAAGCGCAGATTTTTTTAAACAATAGATGTCTTTCACATCCAGCTATACCAATGAGTAATCTCTTAATTTTTATTTAAATGGCAGTTCCAAAAAAACGTACTTCTGCATCAAAAAAGCGTATTCGTAAAAATTTTTGGAAAAGGAAAGGCTATTGGTCAGCGTTAAAAGCGTTTTCTTTAGGGAAATCTCTTTCTACCGGGATTTCAAAAAGTTTTTTTGTGCGACAAACAAATAAAATAAAAAAATAAGTTATTAAGAAATAAAACAGAACACCTTATAAAAATCTAAATTGACCTGACTTAAAAATTAAATTCTTCCGTTTCAAAAAGACAATTCTCAAATTCCATTTCCTATGAATTAATTCAACAGGAAATGGAATTCTTCTGTTTTACTTTTACTTTAAACCGAATTTAAACAAAGTCTTTTTTTTTTAACAAAAAAACACAAGATACTCACTTTCTTTTTAATATATTTTCTTTCCAGAATAGGAGTCTTATTTCCCCCAGCAACTTATTTGTACTACAAAAGATTTTTTTTGCACAACTTTCTTACTTTTCTTTTGGATTTTCTGTAAATTCTTATATAAAATAGAGCCCATATATCTCTGGCCATCAATTCACGCAAAAACACTTAGTGTAAATTTTATGGATAAATATGTGTGAATTTTGAATAATCTAAAATAGGTTTTTTGTTCATTGATAAAACTTATTTTTTGGTTGTACTTTTTAAAATTAAATAAATCAAAAACATTTAATTTAAAAAATGTTTTTTAGAGGAAAGGTTCTATCCCTTAATTGATAGTAAGACTTTTTGGTTTTACAAGAATTCAAGTAAAGAAGATTCTCAAATACACAATAAAACTAAAACCCTAAACTAAAATAATGAACGTTCAAGGACATATTTGAACAGATTTTATTCATTGATTTGAATCTTTCCTGAAAATATTGCACCCAATTCAATTCTTAAATCTAGACGATTGCTTATTTATAGGCTATTATGAGGTCAAGACAAGCCGCTATGGTGAAATTGGTAGACACGCTGCTCTTAGGAAGCAGTGCTAGAGCATCTCGGTTCGAGTCCGAGTGGCGGCATGTCATTTCCTAAAAAAAGAAAATAGATCCTATAATGAATAATGAATTCAATTTCCGATTTCGATTTTATAATTAAGGAACTCTTTTTATGATATTTTCAACTTTAGAGCATATATTAACTCATATTTCTTTTTCGACTGTTTCAATTCTAATTACAATTCATTTGATAACCTTTTTTGTCGATGAAATCGTAAAACTATATGATTCATCCGAAAAGGGCATGATAACGACTTTTTTGTGTATAACAGGATTATTAATTTCTCGTTGGATTTATTCGAAACATTTTCCACTAAGTGATTTAAATGAATCGTTAATCTTTCTTTCATGGAGTTTTTCCTTTATTTATATAGTTCCGTATTTCAAAAAAAATCAAAATATTCTAAGCACAATAATAGGTCCAAGTGCTATTTTTTCCCAGGGCTTTGCTACCTCAGGCCTTTTAACTGAAATACACGAATCCACTATATTAGTACCTGCTCTTCAATCCGAGTGGTTAATAATGCACGTAAGTATGATGATATTGGGATATGTGGCCCTTTTATGTGGATCATTATTATCAGTATCACTTCTAGTCATTACAGTTCGAAAAAATAGAAAATTTTTTTCTACGAGTAATCATTTATTAAATTTAAATAAGTCATTTTTCCTTGATAAAGTCGAATACATGAATGAAGAAAAAAATATTTTAAAAAAAACTTCTTTTTTTTCTCCAAGGAATTATTATAAGTCGCAATTGATTCAACAATTGGATTATTGGAGTTATCGGGTTATTAGTCTAGGATTTCTCTTTTTAACGATAGGAATTCTTTCTGGAGCAGTATGGGCTAATGAAGCATGGGGGTCCTATTGGAGTTGGGACCCAAAAGAAACTTGGGCTTTTATTACTTGGATCATATTTGCAATTTATTTACATACTCAAACAAATCTAAAATTGAAGGGTACAAATTCAGCAATTGTAGCGTTTATTGGATTTCTTATAATTTGGATATGCTATTTTGGAGTAAATCTATTAGGAATAGGATTACATAGTTATGGTTCATTTACATTAACATCTAATTAAATTCAAAAAGGAGTTCTTACCACTTACCAATAGGAATAGAAAAGCATATAACGCATATCAAACTTTGTGTGAACTAGGGAGAGACCCGTTACTTTGATTCGCGAGGCTCTCCCTAGTTCACACAAAGTTTTTTTACTTAACACAAGAGAAGAAAAAGCGTTCTTTTTGTCATTGTACAACGAACTTTTTTATAAATGATAAGATTTTTTTCATTTTTTTATTTATAAAAAAACTATCTAAAAAAAGAATTAGATAGGATAACTTCAACCTTTTCAACTGATAGTGAAAGAACGAAATCGGGGTACATACCAATACCTAGTACGGGTAAAAAAAAGGAGATCGAAAGAAATAACTCTCGCGGCCCAGAATCAAAAAAATAAAAGTTTGGGCCATTAAATATCTTGTATCCATAGAACATCTGGCGTAACATAGATAATAAATAAATAGGGGTTAATATAATTCCAATTGCCATTACAAAAGTAATTAGGATTTTTGTCATTAAAAGAAATTTTGGACTAGTAATTAGTCCAAAAAATACTATTAATTCGGCAACAAAACCACTCATACCTGGTAATGCGAGGGAGGCCATCGAAAAGCTACTGAATATCGTGAACATTTTTGGCATTGGGATAGCTATTCCACCCATTTCGTCAAGATAAAGAAGACTTATTCTATCATAAGTTGTTCCAGCCAAGAAAAAAAGCGCAGCACCGATAAATCCATGAGAGATTATTTGTAAAAGGGCTCCGTTGAGTCCCATATCTGTGATAGAACCAATTCCTATAATTATAAAACCCATATGAGATACAGAGGAATAGGCTATTCTTTTTTTTAAATTTCGTTGACCAAGAGATGTTGAAGCTGCATAGATTATTTGTACTGCGCCCACTATTATTAACCAAGGAGAAAATAGAGAATGAGCATGAGGAAATAATTCCATATTGATTCGAACTAATCCATACGCTCCCATTTTTAATAAGA